AACATCTCCTTGCCAAGGAGAAGATACGGGTTCGATTCCCGCCGCTCGCCAGCTTAATTTAGTAAGGTACTATGATAAAAAAAATTTAGTAAGGTACTATGATAAAAAATTTAGTCTAGTTGACTACTTAACTACTTATATTAAATTAAGTAGGTGTTAGTCTAATACCGTATCCCTTACTATCTTACCCTTCCTTTGCACCCCACTCAAAAAAAAGGGGGCTCCGGCGGCGGGAATTGAACTCGCCAACAGGACTCCCTAAATCAGGGATTCACCGAGACGAACAACTGGCAAACTGCTTTTAAAGGGAAGGGAGGTAGACTGTGCCTTTCTTTCATTTCATTTTTCTTTTCTGCAGGGTAGGAAGGAGCCTTGAGAGTTCTTCTTGTAGGGGCAAGTGACTTTGTAAACTGCTCAATTTGGCCCTCTAGGGCCGGGAACTAATGAATAAAAAAGGGTTGGATACCGCCCAGCCCTCTACCATATCCATACAAATAGAATAGTCCTTTTATACAGACAGCTAAGTGCGGAGACGGGAATCGAACCCGTGACCTCAAGGTTATGAGCCTCGTGAGCTACCAAACTGCTCTACTCCGCTCTGGAGGGCCGGAAACTGGTGGACGAAAAAGGTTGAATACAGGCCTCTACCATGTCTAGACAAATAGAATAGTCCTTTTATACAGAATGGAGCGGGTAGCGGGAATCGAACCCGCATCGTTAGCTTGGAAGGCTAGGGGTTATAGTCGACGTTGGTTGATTATTTTTAACGTCTCTAATTCAAAACCGAACATGAAATTTGGATTTCATTCGGCTCCTTTATGGATATTCTCACCACTTAACATCTATGTCAGCTTTTCTATCTGAATGGAACCAAAGCTCTCCGCTTTCTAGATGATCCCTATAGAGTAGGAAATAGAAATTCTACTAAATCTATCTAATCTACTTACTTCGTTCCCTAATTTTATTCAAGAGATCCTGAGGAAAAGAATTGGGTTTCCACCGAGCTGAAACAATATGCTGATGGTTCTAGTAAACCAAAACTACCGTTTTTTAGCTATTAGGCTTCCATTTCCTTTTTTAACAAAAGAAGATTTAGTTACGATTGGAAATAAACTTTTTTGTATCTTCATCCATAGATCCTTTACTCATATTTAAAAAATGGGAATACTTAATCCAATGCAAAATTATGCTTCGCGACTCTGTACTCATAATCCAATTTGTATTTTGGATGCAATTTCCATTAGTCTTTGGATACAAATCGCGAGAATGTATATTCTTCCTCAATATGCTATTGAGAGGAAAAGGATTAAATCCTTTATAAGAACTAAAGTTTTCATCGGAATATAAAAAACTTAAGGACACCTTAAGTATATCATTTCAAATTCAGTTATTAATAGAACGAATCACACTTTTACCACTAAACTATACCCGCTACATGTAGATTATGATACCAACGCTACCCTTTGTCAAGGGTAGCCATTCGAGAAGGAGGCTAATTCCCCCTTATTGAATCAAATGGAGAAGGTTCATGACAGTGAGCGATTGGTACTTCGATCGCGGGCCTTTATTTTAGGGTTTAGATAGCCTCTCCGGTCTGTAAAATACATATCTTCTTACCATCCCAATAGCGTATGAACCTAATGTATGCATTTCGATTAGGGTCGTATTCTTATTCTATGGTTACGACTACAATGATCATTATTTGCTTTGCGAGGACGTAAGTGTGCCAGACTGCTGTAAGGAATAGTTTGATTATTCCTACAATATACACTAGGAGATATAGGGGGCAGCACTGCCCCCTTAAATCCCTTTCTTCCTTTTCCTTTTTGTTCAATTCTGAACAAAGAAATTGGGGAAGATGTTTTCTTCCCCCACTTATCATGAAGTCCGAGCCCTAGAGAAAGAGTGAGATGAATTTCAAAAATTCATCATAGACTTTCCCTATGGCTTGAGAGAAGCAAGAAACAAAGAGTCGTAACTTAAAGAGAAAGGCGGACAGGACCCGACGGATTTACCTGATGTAAAGAAGATCCTAAATGTCTCTGGTTAGTCGATCCTCTCCATTTACTAATTTCCTCCCCTCTTTTCCACTCAATTCTAGTTTATTAGATTCTTGTTTAAAAGAATCAAAGAAGATGAATAGAACTAAGAACACATAAAAAAAGCATAGAGGACCAAGACCATTACCAAATGTTCCTCTCAAGAATCATATTGGGTATCTGTTCCCTTCCTTTTCCCGCTAGGATCGGAAATCTTATATTTTTCATATCCATATACCATCGAACCCTTAGGGTTCCAGAATCCTCCTTTTTTCCTAGTCTTCGGAAACAGAAAACCCATAGCCGGGAGGAGTTAGGTATGTAGGGTATGGTTTATTATTTTTTGTTGGGCAGGCAGTAGAATAATTTTTATACTCTGCAATATAAATTCTACTGCCCACTTTTTACAAGCAAATTGTTGCTAAAACTCTAACATAGTTTGTTCAAAATGCAACAACTAGAATCCTTGGAGAATATTCAAGTACCCCCTTTCCAAGGGGTACCTGTTAAAAATCGCTTCAACAAATCCGTCCAAAACTTTTTAAGAAAAATGGAAAAGTTTTGAACTCGAAGGTTTTTCCAAGAGATGCCTGTTAAAAATAGTTTCAATCTCTCACCAAAACAGATAAGAAGTATCTCACTGAAAATTACTACCCAGCCATATGGGTATATGAAGAGCGCGAATTCCTTTATACCCCACCCAATTAGAATTATAGGAAGTAAAACATAAATGGAGAAAAATCTCACCATAAGATCAGCCAATAAAAGAAAAAAGTCCCTAATTCTGCAGAACGTTCTGAGCACGTGAAAAGTCAATAGCCTAAAGATAAAAAAGAAAAAGTCTACCATTTTTTTGACAGCAGCTCTTATTGCCCCTTTGGCCTTTTCTCTTATATGATTCAAGAATTGATTCATATTTGTTTCCCTCCTATAAACAATATAATATAACTTTCGTGCTTTGGTTTAGTGAGTCGTACGAGATCGTGTTTACATACCTATGAACTTACCCTCTTCAAGTATATTGGATACTACTATACTCATAATTTTTTAGTGTGTCAACCCTCTCTTCACGTATTTTATTATACGTATTTTTTTATATAATAAAATAAAAAAAAACCTCTACTTTGTGCAAGTGATAAGAGAGAATATGAAAGATTTTCTTATTTTTCTTGATTTTCTCAAGATTTTGAACCTTGCCATGAATAAACTTCTATATCTCGATCTCAATATATACATATATAATCTCTACATATATCTCTATATGTACATATATTATGTACATTATGCAGTAGACCCATAATGGGAAATCAAAGTGGCTAATTTTGGAATTGAATAAAAAGCCCTTTTAACTCAGTGGTAGAGTAATGCCATGGTAAGGCATAAGTCATCGGTTCAAATCCGATAAAGGGCTTTTTAATTTGGTGGTAGAGTAATGCCATGGTAAGACGTAAGTCATCGGTTCGAATCCGATAAAGTACTTTTCTACTAAATTTATTATTTATTCACCTTTTTTTCTTTGTTTTTGAAAATTTCTCTATTTTTTTCTTGAATTTTATGACTTAGTGTGGGATGCATGCATTTTTGGTCTGAACACTAAATGAAGCACGGAGTGTAAATTGCAAAAAAGAAATCAAATTGGACTCTTTTTCCTGTTAGATCAATCAAATCACTACCTGTACTGAACTAATCTAGAATCCCTTTTATTAATCTATTCTTATTCTATACCCTTTAAATGAATTTCCCTAAAAAGTAGGAGATGATCCGTGAATTAACCTAACCATCAACTAAAAAAAAATCCTAAGAAAGCATAACAGAAAAGTAGGAAAGACTCTTTGCTTTGGATCTAGTTATACTCTTCGAGTATATTGACAATTCTAAAAAACTGCTCATACTATCATTATAGTATAATGACGAGCGGTTGTATATGGCCCTATCGTTTAGTGATGCCCCTATCGTCTAGTGGTTCAGGACATCTCTCTTTCAAGGAGGCAGCGGGGATTCGACTTCCCCTGGGGGTAGGGAGTATTATGAAAGGAGGTTAATCATAGATTATCAAAAACCCTAGAATAAATTCTTCCTGGGTCGATGCCCGAGCGGTTAATGGGGACGGACTGTAAATTCGTTGACGATATGTCTACGCTGGTTCAAATCCAGCTCGGCCCAAAAATCTAGGGCTTCGTGAATATGAACTAAATCCATTTTTTTTCTTCCATAAAAAAAAATGTCTGATCCATAGAAATAAAGGATAAAGAGAAAGGGGGAAATTTCTTTCTAATCCATATTTCTCTCATTCCTTTTTTACAAACAAAAGAGTTTTTCTTATTGAAAGGTGGATTATCATCCATTTTAAGCGATAAAAAATCGCGACATACTAGTTATGTCACTCTCACTATACCCACATACGATATATGGGTATGTAGTATATGATTCGTCTATTTCTTAGAGTACGACAGACGAATCGAATCTTCTTATGGTTCTATTTAAAAATAGGTATAGGTATGCCATACACCCCGCGGGGATTGTAGTTCAATTGGTCAGAGCACCGCCCTGTCAAGGCGGAAGCTGCGGGTTCGAGCCCCGTCAGTCCCGAACTAGGGTTCAATGAATGGGTAAATTCATCTTTCCTTTTTCCATAAAAAATTTCCATCAAAAAAAGGGGGCAGGAGACAGGATCAAATACCTATGGGGCATCCTTACTTCACTTTTTTGATTTCGCATTTTTCATTAAAGAGGGAGGGAAGGCCTATAGGAATTTCTTTTTTCACTACTCCCGGTTGATAAAGAAAGAAATACATATCATACGTGGATTAGTATAATTTAGGATATTACTCTATCCTTATGATGATACCATCCTCATCTTAACTTCCTATTCGACTCTTATGGATTATGGAATAGAGTACCGGTATTTTATCGGAATCCATACATAAATTGTATTCATTTATTCTTAGACAGTGAATTTAATATAATTAGTACTTTTTGGGTTAAACCAGGCCCCTTCCATTTTGTAGTTCCAACTTTGTTTGTGTATGTTCAATGACTAATTGGAAAGAATCTATCTCATTCTCATTCCATTTGCGGACTCCTTTTTTATGGATCCGCTCTCATCTTTAGACCCAAAAAGTGGATATTGATAGTAACCTAATAAAATAAAAGAAAAACCAAGCAAAGCAAACGCCCTTTTTCCTAAATTGAAAATATTCGATTTTTTTTATTTAAGCCCTCTTTTCTCCATCTCACTTCTACTTCTACTGCTTATTTGTATGTCTATGTGACCCATAGAAAGTCGGTCATATAATACATACATACATAATTGTATGTATAACTATAAGAAAAAGGAAGGGAAATTGGATAAGATAAGAAAGATCGTGGGTTATAGATATAGAAAAGAAAAAGCAGAAAAGGATGAAAAAAAGAGAGAATTCCTAATCCAATCAAAAAACCAATTTTGGTCTTAGTATGAATAAGGGATCTTCCTATGTTATACTATTCCACTCTCAACCATGAATTGATTTGATAGATCCGATATTCATAATATTGAATTGATTCAGTATTATCAGAATGCAAGTCCTCCCCTTGAATTTACAGGATACCCCTTTTTCCTCTCCATGGGATTACATCCCGAGTTATTGCGAAAAAAAAGAGGTTATGGAAGTCAATATTCTCGCATTTATTGCTACTGCACTGTTCATTCTAGTTCCTACTGCCTTTTTACTTATTATTTATGTAAAAACAGTCAGCCAAAATGATTAATTGGAATTCCAATTAATCATTGAAGAAATGAAAAAGGGATTAAATAAAAGAAAAATCCAAGTCTTAAATGAAAGGATCTGGTTGGAATCATAAAGTGTGGTAGAAAGAACTACATATAGTTTTTTCTACCACACTTTAGAGTCTTTCTATTATATTATCTTGAATCTACATAGAATAGATTAGTAGATTGAAATAGTAGTCTAATTCAATTTCTTTTTTCACTGCATCCACTTAATTTCAATCAAGTCAAAATAAAAAAATCGAAGACAATTCTTCACGAAAGAATCCATGGAGGGAGAGAAAAATAATATGAGAATAGACTATAGTAAAAGAAAAAAAGTAAAAGTCAAAATCAGCGAATCTTTCATGCTTAAACATGCGGCGAGATGCTTCAAAAGAGCATAAAAATTTTTCTAAGAATAAGAAAAGAGTATAAAACAAATGGAAAGTGTGCGATATGTTGTGAATAGCTCCGTGGAAGAAAGTCTAATTTTCTTATGTATAGAACTTTTTTAACCATTCGTCACTTCTAGTAGAAATTATGAATTGCTGTAATCGCTCTTTCTATTTCTATAGAGTAGAATAGAACGACTCCTTCTTACAAGAGTTTCTTACAGGAGTGAAACAAAACTAAAGAAAGAAAGAATAAAGTTTGGCAAAATGATTAATGCAAAAGGATCAATTAAAGAAAAGAGTTGATACAACAATTCGACTACTCAATCAATTAGTAGTATCCCTAGAGTCCACTCCTCCCCCATACTACTAGTGAAAGAGAAAATGTAAAGACTACCATTAAAGCAGCCCAAGCGAGACTTACTATATCCATGTAAATTATGTCTCCTATTTCTATGAAGAAATTATTCTACTATTGATCAATAATCATAGTGGAATCAAGGGTACAGAGTCAAAAAGGGATTCTGCCCTAAGGCTATGGATGAATCAGTTCAAGGAATTTACTCCTAACAAATTCTTATAGGATTTCTGGTAGAATTGGAGAGCATTAAGTATAAATACGATACATAGCCCTTTTCCTTAAAAAAGAGTACGGGGATGATGTCCTGAATGGAAGACGCGGGAATAGAAAGATTTTTTCTTCCTTTTGTTACCTTTTTTTTATAAGCAAAGGACGTCAGAATATACCATAAAATTAGGATAGATAAATATTTATTGGATACCTACCTTGCCTATGTTTATTTTTAACCTAAACCCTACAGCCCCGCTTTCTATCATTCTATGAAAGAATGAGGAGACTTTATCCACAACTCCGAAATTGATTTTTGATCAGCCTATTCAATCTGATTCTCGACGGAATCAGTAGCCCTTACTTTAGTGTATGTAGGTAGCATAAGATGTACGATAAATAAAATGTATAATAATTAGGAAGTCTTGATATTCCTTCGTGGAGTTCCTTCTTCAATCTTAGATTGAAAAAAAAAAGAATGCCCCTTAGGAGCCCTTTGAATATCAAGATTTCTGACATCTTAGCCTCGTAGTTTTAAATTCTCGAATCGAATCAATTAAGAATCAATTCAAATTAATAAAAGAATAAGTAAACGCTACCTCATCCCTATTGGTAGCCGATTGGGCCACTACCGACAAAACAAACCCTAATAGAACTATGGATTCTCAAAATCCAGTATCGCCAGGCCTAGTTATTCTCTTGCTCCAGCTTATGCGGGGTACGAATTTGTCGAGTTCGATCAGTACTATAAGCCTAAGTATTTTATTGATCAGGCGGCACCCAGATTTGAACTGGGGATAAAGGATTTGCAGTCCCCTGCCTTACCGCTTGGCCATGCCGCCAAAAAATCCGATCTAAAATCGAGAAAAGAGCAAGTATTCATCCACGTTTTCTTACTAAAACCCCCTTTCTTTTATCTTGAATCTAATTCTACTTACTTTTTTCCAATATTTTTCCAAAAATCTATTCCTGCTTTTTTTGGATCCAGTTTCGATTATTCTCCTCCATGGATTCTATCTTAAAACACACATTGCTAACACTAGAAAACTTCCCTTTTCTTTCTATTGAGATGAAAAAGGAGAAAAAGTGGATTTCCAGTCACAGGCTGCAAAATTCAGAACAAATTGGAACCATTAACTAGAATTCTCCTTTTTTTTGAATTGCAGTAGTGAACGACTCTTAAATCAGTATTCTCTCCCCCCCTTCCTTTTAATGGCATAATAAAATAGAATGGGTTTATGCCTAATCCGTGTATAGGTAAACTCCAGGTCCGAACAGCATTATTATCCATAACAGCATTATTATCCATGGATCCCCCTTATGTACATATCTCTATGGGGAATCGTGCTTTAATTTTTCATTGCATTAAATATCTTGAATAAAAAAAGGAAATTTGCTCTGATATAGAGTATGACCTGACCATCTTGGCCCACCCAAGTGAAATTACGATAAAAGCAGGGATATGTGGAGAGGTGGATAACTAGATTGGCATGTACTTAAAAAAAGGACTTACTTTATTTTAGGATTCTACAATGAAATCCTATATTTTCTAGCAATTCTACTACTACGAAACAAAAAAGAACCCTCAAATTCTTTTTTGAAATTAAACTAAGCGTGCTATTCTAAATCGAACTAAAGTCAAACTTTCTAGTGCTTATAAATTATTATATTATGGCTTTATCCCATTCATAGAAAGGAGATAAAATGAGAAATCTTTGCCATCCAATCTGATTAGAATATCATTAAGTGGCAGAATTTTTTTCTAGGAATGTTTTATCAATTCATTTTCATTCGATTTGTACCCCTGGCAAATTCGAACTTTCCTCAAAATTGTCTCTATTCATATGTAATTGTCTCTATTCATATGTATGAAATACATATATGAAATACGTATGTGGAGTTCCCTAGAATTTCATGTGATTCAGTAAACAGAATATAGATTCCATGATTGCTAGATCGATCCATAGGGATTGATGAAGAGTGAGCTGATAATGGAATTTTTCTTCGATAAAAAGGAAACTTAAGATGCTCCGGAATGGAAATGAGGGAATGTCCACAATACCCGGATTTAGTCAGATCCAATTCGAGGGATTTTTTAGGTTCATTAATCAAGGCTTGGCAGAAGAACTTGAGAAGTTTCCAACAATTAAAGATCCAGATCACGAAATTGCATTTCAATTATTTGCGAAAGGATATCAATTGCTAGAACCCTCAATAAAAGAAAGGGATGCTGTGTATGAATCACTCACCTATTCTTCCGAATTATATGTATCTGCGAGATTAATTTTTGGTTTCGATGTGCAAAAGCAAACCATTTCTATTGGAAACATTCCTATAATGAATTCCTTAGGAACCTTTATAATAAATGGAATATACCGAATTGTGATCAATCAAATATTGCTAAGTCCTGGTATTTACTACCGCTCGGAATTAGACCATAAGGGAATTTCTATCTACACCGGGACTATAATATCAGATTGGGGAGGAAGATCGGAATTAGCAATTGATAAAAAAGAAAGGATATGGGCTCGCGTAAGTAGAAAACAAAAGGTATCTATTCTAGTTCTATCATCAGCTATGGGTTCGAATCTAAGAGAAATTCTAGATAATGTTTCCTACCCTGAAATTCTCTTGTCTTTCCCGAATGCTAAGGAGAAGAAGAGGATTGAGTCAAAAGAAAAAGCTATTTTGGAGTTTTATCAACAATTTGCTTGTGTAGGTGGGGACCTGGTATTTTCGGAGTCCTTATGTGAGGAATTACAAAAGAAATTTTTTCAACAAAAATGTGAATTAGGAAGGATTGGTCGACGAAATATGAATCGGAGACTGAATCTTGATATACCTCAGAACAATACATTCTTGTTACCACGAGATGTATTGGCCGCTACGGATCATTTGATTGGAATGAAATTTGGAACGGGTATACTTGACGATGACGATATGAATCACTTGAAAAATAAACGTATTCGTTCGGTTGCGGATCTGTTACAAGATCAATTCGGACTGGCTCTTGATCGTTTACAACATGCGGTTCAAAAAACTATCCGTAGAGTATTCATACGTCAATCGAAACCGACTCCACAAACTTTGGTAACTCCAACTTCAACTTCGATTTTATTAATAACTACTTATGAGACCTTTTTTGGCACATACCCCTTATCTCAAGTTTTTGATCAAACTAATCCATTGACACAAACTGTTCATGGGCGAAAAGTGAGTTGTTTGGGTCCTGGAGGATTGACGGGGAGGACTGCAAGTTTTCGGAGCCGAGATATTCATCCGAGTCACTATGGGCGTATTTGTCCAATTGACACGTCCGAAGGAATCAATGTTGGACTTACTGGATCCTTAGCTATTCATGCGAGAATTGATCACTGGTGGGGATCCATAGAGAGTCCATTTTATGAAATATCTGAGAAAGCAAAAGAAAAAAAAGAGAAACAGGTGGTTTATTTATCACCAAATAGAGATGAATATTATATGATAGCAGCAGGAAATTCTTTGTCTTTGAATCAGGGTATTCAGGAAGAACAGGTTGTTCCAGCTAGATACCGTCAAGAATTCCTGACTATTGCATGGGAACAGATTCATGTTAGAAGTATTTTTCCTTTCCAATATTTTTCTATTGGAGGTTCTCTCATTCCTTTTATTGAGCATAATGATGCGAATCGGGCTTTAATGAGTTCTAATATGCAGCGCCAAGCAGTTCCGCTTTCTCGGTCCGAGAAGTGCATTGTTGGAACTGGATTGGAACGCCAAACAGCTCTAGATTCGAGGGTTTCCGTTATAGCCGAACGCGAGGGAAAGATCATTTCTACTGATAGTCACAAGATCCTTTTATCAAGTAGTGGGAAGACTATAAGTATTCCTTTAGTTACCCATCGGCGCTCTAACAAAAATACTTGTATGCACCAAAAACCTCGGGTTCCATGGGGTAAATCCATTAAAAAAGGACAAATTTTAGCAGAGGGAGCTGCTACAGTTGGTGGGGAACTTGCTTTAGGAAAAAACGTATTAGTAGCTTATATGCCATGGGAAGGTTACAATTTTGAAGACGCAGTACTAATTAGCGAACGTTTGGTATATGAGGATATTTATACTTCTTTTCACATCCGAAAATATGAAATTCAGACGGATACGACAAGCCAAGGCTCCGCTGAAAAAATCACTAAAGAAATACCACATCTAGAAGAACATTTACTCCGCAATTTGGACAGAAATGGAGTTGTTAGGTTGGGATCCTGGGTAGAAACTGGCGATATTTTAGTAGGTAAATTAACGCCTCAGATAGCGAGCGAATCGTCGTATATCGCGGAAGCTGGATTATTACGGGCCATATTTGGTCTTGAGGTATCCACTTCAAAAGAAACTTCTCTCAAACTACCTATAGGTGGAAGAGGGCGCGTTATCGATGTGAAATGGATCCAGAGAGACCCCCTAGACATAATGGTTCGTGTATATATTTTACAGAAACGTGAAATCAAAGTTGGGGATAAAGTAGCCGGAAGACACGGGAATAAGGGGATCATTTCCAAAATTTTGCCTAGGCAAGATATGCCCTATTTGCAAGATGGAACACCTGTTGATATGGTCTTCAATCCCTTAGGAGTACCCTCACGAATGAATGTGGGACAAATATTTGAAAGCTCGCTCGGATTAGCAGGGGATCTGCTAAAGAAACATTATAGAATAGCACCCTTTGATGAGAGATATGAGCAAGAGGCTTCAAGAAAACTTGTGTTTTCAGAATTATATGAAGCCAGTAAACAAACAAAAAATCCATGGGTATTTGAACCCGAGTACCCGGGAAAAAGTAGAATATTTGATGGAAGAACAGGAGACCCCTTCGAACAACCTGTTCTAATAGGGAAGTCCTACATCTTAAAATTAATTCATCAAGTTGATGAAAAAATCCATGGACGTTCTACTGGGCCCTACTCACTTGTTACACAACAACCCGTTAGAGGAAGAGCCAAGCAAGGGGGACAACGAGTAGGAGAAATGGAAGTTTGGGCTTTAGAAGGATTTGGTGTTGCTCATATTTTACAAGAGATACTTACTTATAAATCTGATCATCTTATAGCTCGCCAAGGAATACTTAATGCTACGATCTGGGGAAAAAGAGTACCTAATCACGAGGATCCTCCAGAATCTTTTCGAGTGCTCGTTCGAGAACTACGATCTTTGGCTCTAGAACTGAATCATTTCCTTGTATCTGAGAAGAACTTCCAGGTTAATAGGGAGGAAGTTTGATCGGAATAAATATAAATTCTTTTCTTATTTCTATTTTATGATTGACCAATATAAACATCAACAACTCCAAATTGGACTCGTTTCCCCTCAACAAATAAAGGCTTGGGCTAACAAAAACCTACCTAATGGGGAAGTCGTTGGCGAAGTCACAAGGCCCTCTACTTTTCATTATAAAACCGATAAACCAGAAAAAGATGGATTGTTTTGCGAAAGAATCTTTGGACCCATAAAAAGCAGAATTTGTGCTTGTGGAAATTCTCGAGCGAGCGTAGCTGAAAACGAAGACGAAAGATTTTGCCAAAAATGCGGGGTAGAATTTGTTGATTCTCGGATACGAAGATATCAAATGGGATACATCAAACTCGCATGTCCCGTGACTCATGTGTGGTATTTGAAAGGTCTTCCTAGTTATATTGCGAACCTTTTAGATAAACCCCTTAAGAAATTGGAGGGCCTAGTATACGGCGATTTCTCTTTTGCTAGGCCCAGCGCTAAAAAACCCACTTTCTTACGATTACGAGGTTTATTCGAAGATGAAATTTCATCCTGTAACCACAGCATTTCTCCCTTTTTTTCTACCCCAGGCTTTGCAACATTTCGAAATCGGGAAATTGCGACAGGAGCAGGTGCTATTAGAGAACAATTAGCAGATTTGGATTTGCGAATTATTATAGAGAATTCCTTGGTCGAATGGAAGGAATTAGAAGACGAGGGGTATAGTGGAGATGAATGGGAAGATAGAAAAAGACGAATAAGAAAAGTTTTTTTGATTAGACGCATGCAATTGGCGAAACATTTTATTCAAACAAATGTAGAACCAGAATGGATGGTTTTGTGCTTATTACCGGTTCTTCCTCCCGAATTGAGACCCATTGTTTATAGGTCTGGGGATAAAGTAGTGACTTCGGATATTAATGAACTTTATAAGAGAGTTATCCGTCGGAACAACAACCTTGCCTATCTATTAAAAAGAAGTGAATTAGCGCCAGCAGATTTAGTAATGTGCCAGGAAAAGTTGGTACAAGAAGCCGTGGATACACTTCTTGATAGTGGGTCCCGCGGGCAACCAACGAGGGATGGTCACAATAAAGTATACAAATCACTTTCAGATGTAATTGAAGGTAAAGAGGGAAGGTTTCGTGAGACTCTGCTTGGGAAACGGGTCGATTACTCGGGGCGTTCTGTCATTGTTGTGGGTCCTTCACTTTCATTACATCAATGTGGATTACCTCTAGAGATAGCAATAAAGCTTTTTCAGCTATTTGTAATTCGCGATTTAATCACGAAACGCGCTACTTCTAATGTCAGGATTGCTAAAAGGAAAATTTGGGAAAAGGAACCCATTGTATGGGAAATACTTCAAGAAGTTATGCGGGGACATCCTGTACTGTTGAATAGAGCACCTACCCTGCATAGATTAGGCATACAGGCCTTCCAACCCACTTTAGTAGAGGGGCGTACTATTTGTTTACACCCATTAGTGTGTAAGGGTTTCAATGCGGACTTTGATGGGGATCAAATGGCTGTTCATCTACCTTTATCCTTGGAAGCTCAGGCGGAAGCCCGTTTACTTATGTTTTCTCATATGAATCTCCTATCTCCTGCTATTGGAGATCCTATTTGCGTACCGACCCAAGACATGCTTATAGGACTTTATGTATTAACGATTGGAAACCGTCGGGGTATTTGTGCAAATAGATATAATAGTTGCGGAAACTATCCAAATCAAAAAGTAAGTTACAATAATAATAATTATAAGTATACGAAAGATAAAGAACCCCATTTTTCTAGTTCCTATGATGCACTGGGAGCTTATAGACAGAAACGAATCAGTTTAGACAGTCCCTTGTGGCTCCGATGGAAACTAGATCAACGCGTCATTGGGTCAAGAGAAGTTCCGATTGAAGTTCAATATGAATCTTTGGGGACTTATCATGAGATTTATGCCCACTATCTAATAGTGGGAAATAGAAAAAAAGAAATCCGTTCTATATACATTCGAAGCACTCTTGGTCATATTTCTTTTTATAGAGAAATAGAGGAAGCCATACAAGGATTTAGTCAGGCCTATTCATACACTATCTAAACAAGGAAGTTAGATTCGGCGATGCCCCTTTCGGGGGGCATTCCGATTTCGCTAGTATCATCATTTTTGCCGCGCGAATCCAGATTGAGATTAAGGAAAGGAAGTTAATTAAATTTTCGAATCACTGACTCAGGCCCATTGTCGAATCCTACTCAGCAATTGTCGAATCCTACTCAGCCGAAAAAGGGGGTACTTATGTATGGCGGAACGGGCCAATCTGGTCTTTCATAATAAAGAGATAGACGGAACTGCTATGAAACGACTTATTAGCAGATTAATAGATCATTTCGGAATGGGATATACATCCCATATACTGGATCAAATAAAGACTCTGGGCTTTCATCAAGCCACTACTACATCGATTTCATTAGGAATCGAGGATCTTTTAACAATACCCTCTAAGGGATGGTTAGTCCAAGACGCGGAACAACAGAGTTTTCTTTTGGAGAAACACTATTATTATGGGGCTGTACACGCGGTAGAAAAATTACGCCAATCCGTTGAGATATGGTATGCTACAAGTGAATATTTGAAACAAGAAATGAATTCGAATTTTCGGATAACGGATCCTTCTAATCCAGTCTATCTAATGTCTTTTTCAGGAGCTAGAGGAAATGCATCTCAAGTACACCAATTAGTAGGTATGAGAGGATTAATGGCGGATCCTCAAGGACAAATGATTGATTTACCTATTCAAAGCAATTTACGCGAGGGACTTTCTTTGACAGAATATATAATTTCCTGCTACGGAGCCCGTAAAGGGGTTGTAGATACTGCTGTACGAACAGCGGATGCTGGATATCTTACACGTAGACTTGTTGAAGTAGTTCAACATATTATTGTGCGTAGAAGAGATTGTGGTACTATCCGAGGTATTTCTGTGAGTCCTCAAAATGGGATGACGGAAAAACTTTTTGTCCAAACACTAATTGGTCGTGTATTAGCAGACGATATATATATCGGTTCACGATGCATTGCCGCTCGAAATCAAGATATTGGAATTGGATTAGTCAATCGATTCATAACTGCCTTTCGAGCACAACCATTTCGAGCACAACCAATATATATTAGAACCCCCTTTACTTGCCGGAGCACATCTTGGATCTGTCAATTATGTTATGGTCGGAGTCCCACTCATGGCGATCTGGTCGAATTAGGGGAAGCCGTAGGTATTATTGCGGGTCAATCAATTGGGGAGCCAGGGACTCAACTAACATTAAGAACTTTTCATACTGGTGGAGTATTCACAGGGGGTACTGCCGACCTTGTACGATCCCCTTCGAATGGAAAAATCCAATTCAATGAGGATTTGGTTCACCCCACACGTACCCGTCATGGGCAGCCTGCTTTTCTATGTTATATAGACTTGCATGTAACTATTCAGAGTCAGGATATTCTATATAGTGTGAATATTCCCTCAAAAAGCTTGATTCTAGTGCAAAATGATCAATATGTAGAATCCGAACAAGTAATTGCGGAGATTCGTGCCGGAACGTCCACTTTGCATTTTAAAGAAAGGGTACAAAAGCATATTTATTCCGAATCAGACGGGGAAATGCACTGGAGTACTGATGTTTACCATGCGCCCGAATATCAATATGGTAATCTTCGTCGATTACCAAAAACAAGCCATTTATGGATATTGTCAGTAAGTATGTGCAGATCCAGTATAGCGTCTTTTTCGCTCCACAAGGATCAAGATCAAATGAATACTTATTCTTTTTCTGTTGACGGAAGATATATCTTTGACCTCTCAATGGCTAATGATGATCAAGTAAGACATAGACTGTTGGATACTTTTGGTAAAAAAGATAGGGAAATTCTTGATTATTCAACGCCGGATAGAATCATGTCCAACGGCCATTGGAATTTTGTCTATCCTTCTATTCTTCAAGATAATTCGGATTTATTGGCGAAAAAGCGAAGAAATAGGTTCGTTATTCCATTACAATATCATCAAGAACAAGAGAAAGAACTAATATCCTGTTTGGGGATTTCTATTGAAATACCCTTTATGGGTGTTTTACGTAGAAATACTATTTTTGCTTATTTTGACGATCCACGATACAGAAAAGATAAAAAGGGTTCAGGAATTGTGAAATTTAGATATAGGACCCTAGAGGACGAATATAGGACCCTAGAGGACGAATATAGGACTCGAGAGGAAGACTCAGAGGACGAATATGGGAGCCCAGAGAACGGATATAGGACCCGAGAGGACGAATATGAAACCCTAGAAGACGAATATAGGACTCTAGAGGACGAATATGAAACCCTAGAAGATGAATATGGGATCCTAGAGGACGAATATGAAACCCTAGAAGACGAATATAGGACTCGAGAGGAAGACTCAGAGGACGAATATGGGAGCCCAGAGAACAAATATAGGACCCGAGAGGACGAATATGGAACTCTAGATGAAGACTCAGAAGACGAATATGGGAGCCCGGAGGAAGGCTCAGAGGACGAATATGGGACTTTAGAGGAAGACTCAGAAGAAGACTCAGAGGACGAATACGGGAGCCCAGAGGAAGATTCCATCTTAAAAAAAGAGGGTTTGATTGAGCATCGAGGAACAAAAGAATTTAGTCTAAAATACCAAAAAGAACTAGATCGGTTTTTTTTCATTCTTCAAGAACTGCATATCTTGCCCAGATCCTCATCCCTAAAGGTACTTGATAATAGTATCATTGGAGTGGATACACAACTCACAAAAAATACAAGAAGTCGACTAGGTGGATTGGTCCGAGTGAATAGAAAAAAAAGCCATACGGAACTCAAAATCTTTTCCGGAGATATTCATTTTCCTGAAGAAGCAGATAAGATATTAGGTGGTAGTTTGATACCACCAGAAAGAGAAAAGAAAGAATCTAAGGAATCAAAAAAAAGGAAAAATTGGGTCTATGTTCAACGGAAAAAAATTCTCAAGAGCAAGGAAAAGTATTTTGTTTCGGTTCGACCTGCAGTCGCATATGAAATGGACGAAGGGAGAAATTTAGCAACACTTTTCCCGCAGGATCTCTTGCAAGAAGAGGATAATCTCCAACTTCGACTTGTCAATTTTCTTTCTCATGAAAATAGCAAGTTAACTCAAAGAATTTATCACACGAATAGTCAATTTGTTCGAACTTGCTTAGTAGTGAATTGGGAACAAGAAGAAAAAGAGGAGGCTCGTGCTTCCCTTGTTGAGGTAAGAGCAAATGATCTGATTCGTGATTTCCTAAGAATTGAGTTAGTAAAGTCCACTATTTCGTATACACGAAGAAGGTATGATAGGACAAGTGCAGGACCGATTCCCAATAATAGGTTAGATCGCACCAATACCAATTCCTTTTATTCCAAGGCGAAGATTCAATCACTTAGCCAACATCAAGAAGCTATTGGCACCTTGTTGAATCGAAATAAAGAATACCAATCTTTGATGATTTTGTTGGCATCCAACTGTTCTAGAATTGGTTTATTCAAGAATTCGAAATATCCCAATGCGGTAAAAGAATCGAATCCTAGAATTCCTATTCGAGATATTTTTGGGCCCTTAGCTGCTATTGTACCTAGTATATCGAATTTTTCTTCATCTTACTATTTACTAACGCATAATCAGATCCTGTTAAAAAAATATTTGTTCCTTGACAATTTGAAACAAACCTTCCAAGTACTTCAAGGGCTTAAATACTCTTTAATAGATGAAAATCAAAGGATTTCGAATTTCGATAGTAACATCATGTTGGATCCATTCCATTTGAATTGGCACTTTCTCCATCATGATTCTTGGGAGGAGACATCGGCAATAATTCACCTTGGACAATTTATTTGCGAAAATGTATGTCTATTTAAATCGCACATAAAAAAATCTGGTCAAATTTTCATTGTTAATATTGATTCCTTTGTTATAAGAGCAGCTAAGCCTTATTTGGCCACTACAGGAGCAACTGTTCATGGTCATTATGGAGAAATCCTTTACAAAGGAGATAGGTTAGTTACGTTTATATATGAAAAATCGAGATCTAGTGACATAACGCAAGGTCTTCCAAAAGTAGAACAAATCTTTGAAGCGCGTTCAATTGATTCACTATCGCCGAATCTCGAAAGGAGAATTGAGGATTGGAATGAGCGTATACCAAGAATTCTTGGGGTCCCCTGGGGATTCTTGATTGGAGCTGAGCTAACCATAGCCCAAAGTCGTATCTCTTTGGTTAATAAGATCCAAAAGGTTTATCGATCCCAAGGGGTACAGATCCATAATAGACATATAGAGATTATTATACGCCAAGTAACATCAAAAGTGCGGGTTTCCGAAGATGGAATGTCTAATGTTTTTTCACCTGGGGAATTAATCGGATTATTGCGAGCGGAACGAGCAGGGCGAGCTTTGGATGAATCGATCTATTATCGGGCAATCTTATTGGGAATAACAAGGGCTTCCCTGAATACCCAAAGTTTCATATCTGAAGCAAGTTTTCAAGAAACTGCTCGAGTTTTAGCAAAAGCTGCCCTACGAGGTCGTATTGATTGGTTGAAAGGCCTCAAAGAAAACGTAGTTCTGGGGGGGATTATACCTGTTGGTACCGGATTCCAAAAATTTGTGCATCGTTCCCCACAAGACAAGAACCTTTATTTCGAAATTCAAAAAAAAAATCTATTCGCGTCGGAAATGAGAGATATTTTGTTTCTCCATACAGAATTAGTTTCTTCTGATTCTGACGTAACAAACAATTTCTATGAGACATCAGAACCCCCATTTACCCCCAATTATACGATTTAAGGATACATAAAGCAGATTTTTTGACTTTAAACTAGACTTTTGACCTTAGAACACTAACAGGTCAGATTTTAGATTTTTATTTTAATAAGTAAAAGAAGTCAGTTAATTCATTAAGGTTACGTTTATACCATGTAGCAATGGCCAATTCTCAGTGGAAGGTTACATCGGAACAATTATTATTTATTTCAAGCTATTTCGGCTCTTTCTTAATCTTCAAAAAGAAATAAATTCCGTAATTGAATGGTAGGATGAAAAAAAAAGAAAAAATCAAAAGGAAGTGTGGAAAAAATGACAAGAAGATATTGGAACATCAATTTGAAAGAGATGATAGAAGCGGGAGTTCATTTTGGTCATGGTATTAAGAAATGGAATCCTAAAATGGCCCCTTACATCTCGGCAAAGCGTAAAGGTACTCATATTACAAATCTCGCTAGAACGGCTCGCTTTTTATCAGAAGCTTGTGATTTAGTTTTTGATGCAGCAAGTCAGGGAAAAAGCTTCTTAATTGTTGGTACCAAAAAAAGAGCAGCGTATTTAGTAGCATCAGCTGCAATAAGGGCTCGTTGTCATTATGTTAATAAAAAGTGGTTCAGTGGTATGTTAACGAATTGGTCGATTACGAAAACTAGACTTTCTCAATTTAGAGACTTAAGAGCAGAAGAAAAGATGGGAAAATTCCACCATCTCCCAAAAAGAGATGTGGCAATCTTGAAGAGAAAATTATCGACCTTGCAAAGATATCTCGGCGGGATCAAATATATGACGAGGTTGCCAGACATTGTGATCGTCCTCGATCAGCAAAAAGAGTATATAGCTCTTCGGGAATGTGCCATTTTGGGGATTCCTACTATTTCTTTAGTCGATACAAATTGTGACCCAGATCTCGCGAATATATCGATTCCAGCCAACGATGACACTATGACTTCAATTCGATTGATTCTTAACAAATTAGTATTTGCAATTTGTGAGGGCCGTTCTCTCTATATAAGAAATCGTTGATTAAGAAGAATAGTGAATTCTTGGGCAACTGCGTAGATTTATGGGATCACTTACTATTCTTTTTTGTTTTGTATAGATAAAAGAAGGGGAATATTGATATATATTAGAGGGTATTGATATATATTATGATCTGATGTGATTTCTTGGTATCCTAAATATAAGATTAATACTTCAAGTTGCTGAGTTGAGAAAGAGATGGTTGAATCAAAAGAATTCCTTTTTTGAAGTTCAATTTTTATCAGAGGACAATATGAATATTATACCATGTTCCATTAAAACACTCAAGGGGTTATACGATATATCGGGTGTAGAAGTAGGCCAACACTTCTATTGGCAAATAGGAAGTTTCCAAATTCATGCCCAAGTACTCATCACTTCTTGGGTCGTAATTACTATCTTGCTAGGTTCAGTTATCATAGCTGTTCGGAATCCACAAACCATCCCGACCGACGGTCAGAATTTCTTCGAATATGTGCTTGAGTTTATTCGAGACTTGAGCAAAACTCAGATTGGAGAAGAATATGGTCCCTGGGTTCCCTTTATTGGAACTATGTTCCTTTTTATTTTTGTTTCGAATTGGTCGGGTGCTCTTTTACCTTGGAAAATTATACAGTTACCCCGTGGGGAATTAGCAGCGCCCACGAATGATATAAATACTACTGTTGCTTTAGCTTTACTCACGTCAGCGGCATATTTTTATGCGGGTCTTAGCAAAAAAGGATTGAGTTATTTCGAGAAATATATTAAACCAACTCCAATCCTTTTACCAATTAACATCCTAGAAGATTTCACAAAACCATTATCGCTTAGTTTTCGACTTTTCGGGAATATATTGGCGGATGAATTAGTCGTTGTTGTTCTTGTTTCTTTAGTCCCCTTAGTAGTCCCTATACCGGTCATGTTTCTTGGATTATTTACAAGCGGTATTCAAGCTCTTATTTTTGCAACGTTAGCCGCAGCCTATATAGGTGAATCCATGGAGGGTCATCATTGAATTGACTAGTTTTCGAAATAGTCTTTTTTTTTTTAGCTTAGCTCAATTCATGCATGGTTCCAGATAATCCGCTTGGTTGGAAAACAAAATAGTTAGAAATGCGTATGAATATACAACCTAGAGTTGTAGGAGAGAGAATAGACTATATTACGGAATTGTCAAAGTATATATGCATTAAGGGGGGCGGAGTCAGGCTAGATCTATATCCTTAATGTCTAGAAGTCCAGTCATCTTTTGTGCGGGTTTCCACTTTAAGGAATGATTTTCGAATCCGATTCAATAGAAAATAAGAAAATACGCAAAATAGAAGAAACAAGTGTATATGGGATATTATATATTCCTAAGTTAGATTCATTATCTAATCCGATATATCGAATTCCCTCTATATGGAATTGGATTCCATATCCAGTTCTATGCAGCATATTGTTATCAATTGTATATCTTGATTTAATTCCTATTGGATTTGGATTAGGTCGATTTCAATAGGGGTTCTTCCTCTATTTCGTCTTTTATTATGGATTAGATTATAGGGGAAATAATAGGAACTCAAGGATATCGAAGAGTAAAGAAAGAAGGATGGAATGAAAGAGTTGTTGGTTGGAAAGAAAGAGAAATAGAATAATAAGAATCATATGGATTTACACAAACCTCTAATGATTAGAAACTAAAAATGAGATCTCGAAGTAGTTCGGACAATTCAGATTATCATTTCAATTTGTACTTTTTAGTTACTTCTCCCCAATAGAGCTTAGAAGTAAGAATTTCTTGGTTGATTGTATCCTTAACCATTTCTTTTTTTTTGACACGAGGAACTCACCATGAATCCACTAATTGCTGCTGCTTCCGTTATTGCTGCTGGATTGGCCGTAGGGCTTGCTTCTATTGGCCCTGGAGTTGGTCAAGGTACTGCTGCAGGACAAGCTGTAGAAGGTATTGCGAGACAGCCAGAAGCAGAAGGTAAAATACGAGGTACTTTATTGCTTAGTCTAGCTTTTATGGAAGCTTTAACAATTTATGGACTAGTTGTGGCACTAGCACTTTTATTTGCGAACCCTTTTGTTTAATCCTAAAAAAGAAAATGAGTGCTTTAGATTAGATACTTTTTTCTTTTTTTAGTAAATTGGTATTTGCTTCTGCAATTCCAATTATATCAATACTTTACTCCTATTTATTACTCCTGGAATTATCTATTTATTGGGACAGACAATACCCCACCCCAGGAAGGGCTGATTTGAGGATGATCAATTTAGAGGATATGCTCGCCTTCTTCCTTCCCGTCCTTAGTTTAGGACAGTGGAAAGTCTTTTTCCTTTTATTTTAGGAATTTTGGGAACATTTCAACAAAGGAGGTCTTTCACAGGTCAAACGAGACCTAAGACTTAATCTAAAATAAATTACTAGATTGAATCTATTTGCATTAAAAAAAAATTGCATTAAAAAAACCGATCAAAAAAGGGCGAGCGAAGTAAGTGATCGAAAAACTTTGTTCTTTGTTCGTCCTATCTATAAGAGGAGAGCGTATGAAAAATGTAACCCATTCTTTCGTTTTTTTAGCTCACTGGCCATCCGCTGGGAGTTTCGGGCTTAATACCGATATTTTAGCAACAAATCTAATAAATCTAACTGTAGTGGTTGGTGTATTGATTTTTTTTGGAA